CTTTGATATAATTGCTATGCTTAGTGTGTGACTCGTTGGTTTAGGATTCGATTAGATTAAGATAAAAAAAAAATAAAAAAGAACTTACCTATAACAGCAACTAATAACTATAGCATTAATAAATAACCTAAGCAACTCATTGCTTCGCATTATCTGGATCCAAAAAAATCAGTCAAGATATGATAGACTGATCATATCATTGTAGCAACTGAATTTTTTTTGTAAAAAAAAAGAATAAAGAAATATGATTAGTAACTTATGAAAGGTAATCAAAAGTATGCGGATAAATGGAAGGGTGAAAGAAAGAAAGAGAGAAAAAATTAAATATTAATGATATATGATTCCAATTTGGAAAGTCTATGAGGTCACTGTAAGAAAAGCAATGTAATAAAGCATCAATACAGATTCATTCATACTAATTAGAAAAATCTGTTCCGAAAACCCAAAATTAAGAGCCTTGAGCCAATCAAAACTGAGAAAATTGACTCAAAAACAAATTTAAAAATGAAATTCAAAATTTCACGTAAGAGCTCCATTGTAGAATTCGGGCCTAATGATTAATCAAGAAGCGATGGGAACGACGGAACCCATGAATATAGAGAATTCTCTTCAAAAACAAATCTTAGTAATTCATTGGACAGGATGGCGGAATAAACCAGAAACTTTATTATCTATTCTGATTTTTATTCTGAGACCTCGTGGGATAAACATCAAACTGAAATAGAGATTGAAAGAGTAAATATTCGTCGGCGAAATTTTTTTTATTTGAAAAAAAAAGTAATCAAAAAAAAAAAATTAAAAAGATAAAATAAAATAAGGATTTGTTAGAATATTCTAACTCTAACACAAACGACATTCGAGATGAGGATATTACGTTATTTTTAAATAAATATAATTAATCAGAGATCGGATGAAATTTCAAAAAATACCATGATTAATAGAATTAATCATTAACTACATCTATATCTTAAATACAAGCTTTTTTAGTCCTTTTATTCGCGAGGAGCTGGATGAGAAGAAACTCTCACGTTCAGTTCTGTAGTAGAGATGGAATTTCTAATTTAGATTTAGAATTTAGAAAAAAACCATCAACTATAACCCAAAAAGAACCAGATTTCGTAAACAACATCGAGGAAGACTAAAAGGGATATCTTCTCGTGGGAATCGTATTTGTTTTGGCAGATATGCTCTTCAAACACTTGAACCCGCTTGGATCACATCTAGACAAATAGAAGCAGGGCGACGAGCAATGACACGAAATGTACGACGTGGTGGAAAAATTTGGGTACGTATATTTCCAGACAAACCAGTTACAGTAAGACCTGCGGAAACGCGTATGGGTTCTGGGAAAGGATCCCCGGAGTATTGGGTAGCTGTGGTTAAACCAGGTAAAATCCTTTATGAAATGGGTGGTGTACCCGAAAACATAGCCAGAAAAGCTATTTCAATAGCGGCATCAAAAATGCCTATAAAAACCCAATTCATTATTTCTGAATAGGAATATAGAATGAAAAAGCTAAATAACATTTAAGGATAAAAAGATTATCCGTTTTCTTTTTTTTGACAAACAATATTTTTTTACTTCGTCCTTTGCATTAAAAGAAGAGATACAAAAAAAATGATATGATTCAACCACAAACCTATTTGAATGTAGCAGACAACAGCGGGGCTCGAGAATTGATGTGTATTCGAATAATAGGAGCTAGTAATCGCCGATATGCTCATATTGGTGACGTTATTGTTGCTGTAATCAAGGAAGCAATACCAAATACTCCTCTAGAAAGATCAGAAGTGATCAGAGCTGTAATTGTACGTACTTGTAAAGAACTCAAACGTAACAATGGGACGATAATAAGATATGATGACAATGCCGCAGTTGTCATTGATCAAGAAGGAAATCCAAAAGGAACTCGAGTTTTTGGGGCGATCCCACGGGAATTGAGACAATTAAACTTTACTAAAATAGTTTCATTAGCTCCTGAGGTATTATAAGACCTAAGTATCGATAGTTTAGTATAGGATAAGTATTGAAATAAAATTAATAAATAGATTGTGTATCACGCATATACCCTTAATAATAAAATATTAATAATTAAATTCATATATTAATATATAATTCGTCTATATCTATATATAAATAAAAGAAAAAGAACATGTTGATTATATCAAAATTTATAGAACAATAAGGAATTTTAACTTATCATGGGGAAAGACACTATTGCTGATATAATAACCTCTATACGAAATGCTGACATGAATAGAAAAGGAACGGTTCGGATAGGATCGACTAACATCACCGAAAGCATTGTTAAAATACTTTTACGAGAGGGTTTTATCGAAAACGTAAGGAAACATCGCGAAAACAACCAATATTTTTTGATTTTAACTATAAGACATAGACGAAATAAGAACGAATCCTATAAAACGATTTTAAATTTAAAGAGAATAAGTCGACCGGGTCTACGAATCTATTCTAACTCTCAACGAATTCCACGAATTTTAGGCGGAATAGGAATTGTAATCCTTTCGACTTCTCAAGGTATAATGACAGACCGAGAAGCTCGACTAAAAAGAATTGGCGGAGAAATTTTGTGTTATATATGGTAATCCTTCTAATATAAAAATTGGATATCCGGAACTTACGATTTGTGAAAAAGGGGGTTGTGTAATACCACCTCTGCTAAAAAAGTTTCGGATGTTTGACCTCGAATGAAATTAAAGAAAAAAATGAATTAATGAAAGTTTTATTTCTTAATCACTTCCGAACGGCATGGTTCAAAATTTTTTATATACTAAAGATTTGTTTGATTTTAGGTGATGCTTCTGAAAGGATTCGACATATTTTTGTATAGGTATACCTATAGGATAAAAAAAGTAACAATTTTAGTAAGTTCTTAGGTATAAGTTAATAAGGGGACAGCCATTTTCTAGACTCCATAACAAGGATTCAAATGAGTAAATGGTTTTTTCAATTTCAACATTCCTTTCACGAAGATACAATTCAAGATTAAAAAAAATCAAGAAACCTTTTTTTCGTCCAACAATAAATATATTAACAGAATTAAGGAAAAACCACTATGAAAATAAGGGCTTCCGTTCGTAAAATTTGTGAAAAGTGTCGACTAATCCGTAGGAGGGGACGAATTATAGTAATTTGTTCCAACCCGAGGCATAAACAAAGACAAGGATAATCTTACTAAAGGAAATAAAGTACAGGAAAAGGCACTTCTAAGGAGCTGGCAAAAAAAGGTCCGTTTTGACATGAAATGGATATATCCATATATTTCTTGTGAAATGAAAAAATATGGCAAAACCTATATTAAGAATTGGTTCACGTAAAAATACACGTAGTGGTTCACGTAAAAATGTACGTAGAATACCAAAGGGAGTTATTCATGTTCAAGCAAGTTTCAACAATACCATTGTGACCGTTACAGATGTACGGGGTCGGGTGATTTCTTGGTCCTCCGCGGGTACTTGTGGATTCAGGGGTACAAGAAGAGGAACACCTTTTGCTGCCCAAACCGCAGCAGGAAATGCTATTCGAGCAGTAGTGGATCAAGGTATGCAACGAGCTGAAGTAAGGATAAAAGGCCCTGGACTGGGAAGAGATGCAGCATTACGAGCTATTCGTAGAAGCGGTATACTTTTAAGTTTCGTACGAGATGTAACCCCTATGCCACATAATGGTTGTAGACCCCCTAAAAAAAGACGTGTATAGAACTAAATAAAGGCTGAAAGGGTTTCAAGAGAAATAAACGATTCAATGATCTGATCAAATAAAATTACTATGGTTCGAGAGAAAGTCAAAGTATCTACTCGGACACTACAGTGGAAGTGTGTTGAATCAAGAAGAGACAGTAAGCGTCTTTATTATGGACGCTTTATTCTGTCTCCACTTATGAAAGGTCAAGCTGACACAATAGGCATTGCGATGCGAAGAGCTTTACTTGGCGAAATAGAAGGAACATGTATTACACGTGCAAAATCTGAGAACATACCACATGACTATTCTAACATAGTAGGTATTCAAGAATCAGTACATGAAATTTTAATGAATTTGAACGAGATTGTATTAAGAAGTAATCTATATGGAACGCGCAACGCGCTTATTTGTGTCCAAGGTCCCGGATATATAACTGCTCGAGACATCATTTTACCGCCCTCTGTGGAAATCATTGATAATACACAGCATATAGCTACCTTAACGGAACCAATATATTTGTGTATTGGATTAAAAATCGAGAGGAATCGCGGATATAGTCTAAAAATGTCAAATAACTTTGAAGACAGAAGTTATCCTATAGATGCTGTATTCATGCCTGTTCAAAACGCGAATCATAGTATTCATTCTTATGGGAATGGGGATGAAAAACAAGAGATTCTTTTTCTAGAAATATGGACAAATGGAAGTTTAACTCCTAAAGAAGCACTTCATGAAGCCTCCCGGAATTTGATTAATTTATTTATTCCTTTTCTACATGTAGAAGAAGAAACGTTCTATTTAGAGAACAATCAACATCAAGTTACTTTACCCCTTTTTCCTTTTCATAATAGATTAGTTAACCTAAGAAAAAAAAAAAAAGAACTAGCATTTCAATATATTTTTATTGACCAATTAGAATTGCCTCCCAGAATCTATAATTGTCTCAAAAAGTCCAATATACATACATTATTGGACCTTTTGAATAACAGTCAAGAAGACCTTATCAAAATTGAACATTTTCACATAGAAGATGTAAAAAAGATATTAGACATTCTAGAAAAAAAATAGAAAAAGCATTTCAAATTGAAATGGATTTTAAACCTTCAACGTAATTTCTATTTTCCAGTCTAACCCATTTTAATTAATTTAATTAATTAGATATGTATCTAGGGAGAATTCATTTTGAAATGACTACTCCCTAGATACTCACGTCTTTTATTTTACAATGGAATAAATTTAATTAAAAAAGACCTAAAGTGAGAGATTTATCAATTGGTAATGTTGCTCCAATACC